ATTAGATCATTGAATCATTTATTTCTCTTGTTTTTCTTCAAAGTTCTTCAATAGACATTTCTACACACGTCTTTTTTTGGGAGGTCTACAGCCATTATGTGGCATAGGAGTTACATCTCGTACGAAAGTTAATACTATACCACTTCTACGAATAGCTCGAAGCGCTGCGTCTCTCCCGAGGCCGGGACCTTTTATCATGACTTCTGCTCGTTGCATACCTTGATCCACTACTGTACGAATAGCATTTGCTGCTGCGGTTTGAGCAGCAAATGGTGTCCCTCTTCTCGTACCTCTGAATCCACAAGTACCGGCGGAGGACCAAGAAACCACTCGACCCCGTACATCTGTAACAGTGACAATGGTATTATGAAAACTTGCTTGAACATGAATAACTCCCTTTGGTATTCTACGCGCACTCTTACGTGAACTAATACGTCCGTTCTTACGTGAACCAACTCTCGGTATAGCTTTTGCCATATTTTATCATCTCATAAATATGAGTCAGAGATATATGGATATATCCATTTCATGTTAAAAAAGATTCCTTATTTATGTATCACTTGCTTTAGCGAGTCTGATTATCCCTGTCTTTGTTTATGTCTCGGGTTGGAACAAATTACTATAATTCGCCCTCGCCTGCGGATTAGTCGACATTTGTCACAAATTTTACGAACAGAAGCTCTTATTTTCATATTTGTCATTCCTTATCTTAAATTTGAATCTACTTCTTGGTTGGAAGAAAATAAGTTTCTTTAGATTTTGCATCTTGAATCATATTCTCGCGAAAGGAATGTTCAAGTTAAAAAATCACTTAATCCTTTGAATCCTTGTTGCGGAGTCGATAAATTATGCGTCCTCTGGTTGAATCATAACGACTTACTTCAATTTTGACTCTATCTCCTGGTAGTATCCGGATAAAACTGCGTCGGATCTTTCCTGAAACATAACCTAGAATCAGATCTTCATTATCTAAACGAACCCGGAACATGCCATTGGGAAGCGATTCGGTAATTAAACCTTCATGAGTCCATTTTTGTTCTTTCATTCCAGGTAAAGCCCCCTTGAAGTATAAACTAATGGAGGAGAAACAATATTAGACAACTCGTTCCTTTTCTTTTTTTTTTTACAATTAAAAATAGTAAGTTTCGAATCTAATTTGTATATTAAAAAGATTACCATATATAACACAAGATTTCTCCACCGATTCCTTCTAGTCGAGCCTCTCGGTCTGTCATTATTCCTCGAGAAGTAGAAATAATTACAATCCCCATCCCACCTAAAATTCGAGGAATTCGTTGAGAGTTAGCATAAATTCGTAGACCGGGTCGACTGATCCGTTTTAAATTTAAAATATTTCTATAGGGCCCTTTCCTGTTCCTTCTATGTCGCAGCGTTAAAACCAAAAAAAATTTGTTGTTTTCTCGATGTTTTCTCGCATTTTCGATAAAACCTTCTCGTAAAAGTATTTTAACGATATTTTCGGTAATATTAGTAGATGTTATTCGAACCACTCTTTTTTTATCCATATCAGCATTTCGTATAGAGGTTATTATCTCAGCAACAGTGTCCCTACCCATGATTAACTATAATTGTTAGTAACTCAAAATTTGATATAATCAACATGCTTTTCTTTTTTTTTACTTAATTTGTTTGTTTATGAGTAATTAATAAAGGTATATACGTGAGATACAATCTATTTCTTAATCTATTTCTTTCAAATACCCCGCTTTAAACATATCACGATCTTATAATACCTCGGGAGCTAATGAGACTATTTTAGTAAAATTTAATTGTCTCAACTCCCGGGCGATCGCGCCAAAAATTCGAGTTCCTTTTGGATTTCCTTCTTGGTCAATAACAACTGCAGCGTTGTCATCATATCGTATTATCATACCATTGTCACGTTTGAGTTCTTTACAGGTACGCACAATTACAGCTCTGACGACTTCTGACCTTTCTAGGGGCATATTTGGTACTGCTTCTTTGATCACAGCAACAATAACATCACCAATATGAGCATATCGACGATTGCTAGCTCCTATGATTCGAATACACATCAATTCTCGAGCCCCGCTATTATCTGCTACATTTAAATGGGTTTGAGGTTGAATCATATCATTTTGAAATCTGTTCTTTCAATGCAAAGGACGAAGAAAAAAAAGAAATATTCTTTGTCTAAAATAAAAAAATTGCAATTTTCCAAGACTCATTTCTATTGGTTCTACTTTATTTATCCTTTATCTCGAAATAATGAATTGAGTCCGTATAGGCATTTTGGATGCTGCTATTGAAATAGCCCTTCTAGCTATATGTTCTGTTACTCCACCCATTTCATAAAGTATTCGACCCGGTTTAACAACAGCTACCCAATATTCGGGGGATCCTTTCCCCGAACCCATACGTGTCTCGGCAGGTCTCGCTGTAATCGGTTTGTCTGGAAACATACGTACCCATATTTTTCCACCACGGCGTACATTTCGTGTCATTGCTCGTCGACCTG